TGGTTTAATTCGACGGTGTTTAAGAAGGAGTTAGAACGCGGGTATGGGATAAAGAAATTAATGGACAATCTCAGTCCTTTTGAAAATACTAGTGAAAGTGAAGATCTGAATCAAAAAGGTAGGGCTAAAAACACTCATAGTTGGAGGTGTCGTGGAAATTCTAGTTACAGTGATGTTGGTCGTTTATTTGGCATCAAAGACATTCGGAATTTCATCTCTGATGATACTTTTTTAGTTAGGGATAGTAATGGAGACAGTTATTCTATCTATTTTGATATAGAAAATCAGATTTTTGAGATTGACAGCGATCATTCTTTTCTGAGTGAATTAGAAAGTTATTTTTCTAGTTATCGCAATTCTAGTTATATGAATAATGGATCTCGGAATGAAGATTCCTTATACAATCGTTACATGTACGATACTCAATCTAGTTGGAATAATCATATTACTAGTTGCATTGACAGTTATCTTCAGTCTCAAATCTGTATTGATACGTCCATTGTAAGTGATAGTAGTGACGGTTACATTTCTAGGTGCGTTTTTGATAAACGTAAAACTAATACTGAAGGCGGGGGGTCCAGTATACCAACCCGCGCTAAGAGTAGTGATTTAACTCTAAGAGAAAGGTCTGGTGATCTCGATGCAACTCAAAAATACAGGCATTTGTGGGTTCAATGCGAAAATTGTTATGGATTAAATTATAAGAAATTTTTGAAATCAAAAATGAATATTTGTGAACAGTGTGGATACCATTTGAAAATGAGTAGTTCCGAAAGAATCGAAGTTTCGATCGATCCCGGTACTTGGGACCCTATGGATGAAGACATGGTCTCTCTGGATCCCATTGGATTTCATTCGGAGGAGGAGCCTTATAAAGATCGGATTGATTCTTATCAAAGAAAGACAGGATTAACTGAGGCTGTTCAAACAGGCATAGGTCAACTAAATGGTATTCCCGTAGCAATTGGGGTTATGGATTTTCAGTTTATGGGGGGTAGTATGGGATCCGTAGTCGGGGAGAAAATCACCCGTTTGATTGAGTACGCTACCAATCAATTTCTACCTCTTATTATAGTGTGCGCTTCGGGGGGAGCGCGCATGCAAGAAGGGAGTTTGAGCCTGATGCAAATGGCTAAAATATCGTCTGCTTTATATGATTATCAATCAAATAAAAAGTTATTGTATGTATCAATCCTTACATCTCCTACTACTGGTGGGGTAACAGCTAGTTTTGGTATGTTGGGAGATATTATTATTGCCGAACCAAATTCCTACATTGCATTTGCGGGTAAAAGAGTAATTGAACAAACATTGAATAAAACAGTACCCGAAGGTTCACAAGCGGCTGAATATTTATTCCAGAAGGGCTTATTCGACCTAATCGTACCGCGTAATCTTTTGAAAAGCGTTCTGAGTGAGTTATTTAAGCTCCACGCCTTCTTTCCTTTGAATTCCAATTCAATCAAGTAGAGTGCACTAAGTTCCATTTTTTTATTTGTAGCAAACAAGTAGTTAGCTTATCCGAATCTTAGCTTATTGGAATCAAAGTAACTAAAAAGGGAGTTTTCTTTGGCGACCTAAGATCTAATTGTAGAAAGAATCAAAAGTTGCGGATAACTCTTTCTTTATTAAAGTCGAAGACAAGAACAAAACACAAAGAAAGGAAGAAAAAAATGGATTATCATATGTATCTTTCATGTAGATAGATGAATAAGTCCATTTATTTAGTTCTACATTCCTTGGACTTATTCTATATACTCACTTAGATACTTAATATCTCTAATTAAAAATTTTCAAATTGAATTAATTAATAATACCTACGAATTCATAATAATTACAATTATTAATTATAATTAGTATAAATATAAAATATGATATTAAAAAAAATAAGAACAGGTACAAATAATAAACCGAGGTACCCCATTTTATGACAACTTTCTACTTTCCCTCTATTTTAGTGCCTTTAGTAGGCCTAGTATTTCCGGCAATTGCAATGGCTTCTTTATTTCTTCATGTTCAAAAAAACAAGATTGTTTAGATCTGAGGGGACCCAATCTCATTCGTTTTTTTGGAAACTTAGACTTGTAGTATAACATAGATATTTATTTAGGAAAAGAAAATAGGGTAGAACACGTGATTTCTGCCGAACATAAAGGAAAAAGCTCTTATGCCTGCAGAAAATGATCTATAGGTAACTGAATTCTAGCCAGTTTCAAATAGATCAGGATCGCCGGATGCCTAAAATGTAAAGTGGGTCGATCTATATGTATATCAATATGTATATTGGGATCATATGAGGGGTATGTTATTATTTTAGATCTAAACAAATTTGATGAATTACCCCTAAAAGTTCCCATTAAACTAGTGCTAGTTCACACCAAACTAGTGCTAGTTAATGAAAGTTCATGCGGAAACAAAAAAAGTAAAGTCAAAATCATTTGGGGTATTCTTTCAATTTCAATAAAATGCAATCGGATGAAGTATGAGTTGGCGATCAGAACATATATGGATAGAACTTATAACGGGGTCTCGAAAACTAAGTAATTTTTGCTGGGCCCTTATCGTTTTTTTAGGTTCATTAGGATTCTTGTTGGTTGGAACTTCCAGTTTTCTTGGTAGAAATTTGATATCTTTTGTTCCGTCTCAGCAAATCATTTTTTTTCCACAGGGGATCGTGATGTCTTTCTACGGGATCGCGGGTCTCTTTATTAGTTCCTATTTGTGGTGCACAATCTCCTGGAATGTAGGTAGTGGTTATGATCGATTCGATAGAAAGGAAGGAATAGTGTGTATTTTTCGTTGGGGATTTCCTGGAAAAAATCGTCGCATATTCCTCCGATTCCTTATAAAAGATATTCAATCCGTTCGAATAGAAGTTAAAGAGGGTATTTTTGCTCGTCCTGTCCTTTATATGGATATCAGAGGCCGGGGGGCTGTTCCGTTAACTCGTACTGATGAGAATTTGACTCCACGAGAAATTGAACAAAAAGCCGCGGAATTGGCCTATTTCTTGCGCGTACCAATTGAAGTATTTTGATTTTGAGAAAAGGAACTGGGCTGAAGAACGAATGCTTTCTCAGCCGGAGGGAAAAACGCAAGAATTCTGTTTTTCTATAACTAAGTGATACTTTAGGATAAACAGATAAATAATATTCATTCCTTAAAGTACTTCTTTCGGCCATTCATCGAAAGGAGACACTTGCTTGGGATTTGATGAATTGAGATATCTGGCAACACTTGTATTATTTCTTTAGTCAAATTCGAAGTGGAGTCTTAGTCTATTTCTGTATTCTTTCTAGATTCAAAACAAAATCACAAATAAAATAGATTCGTAGGTTTGATGCCTTGTCTACAACTCATGTTTGAAAGAAAGATTCGATTATATAAAGTCGACAAATGGAGTGGGTTAATTAAAAATTAACAGGCGAAAAATGGCAAAAAAGAAAGCTTTCACTCCTCTTTTGTATCTTGCATCTATAGTATTTCTGCCCTGGTGGATTTCTCTCTCATTTACTAAAAGTATGGAATCTTGGGTTATTAATTGGGTGAATATCGGCCAATCCGAAATTTTTTTGAATGATATTCAAGAAAAAAGTATTCTAGAAAAGTTCATAGAATTAGACGAAATTCTCTTCTTGGAAGAAATGATCAAGGAATACTCGGAGACATATCTACAAAAGTTTCTTATAGGAATCCACAAAGAAACGATCCAATTAATCAAGATACACAACGAAGATCGTATCCATACAATTTTACACTTCTCGACAAATATAATCTGTTTTGTTATTCTAAGTGGTTATTCGATTTTAGGTAATGAAGAACTTGTTATTCTTAACTCTTGGGCTCAGGAATTCGTATATAACTTAAGTGATACAGTAAAAGCCTTTTCGATTCTTTTATTAACCGATTTATGTATCGGATTTCATTCACCCCACGGCTGGGAACTAATGATTGGTTCTGTGTACAAAGATTTTGGATTTGGTCATAATGATCAAATTATATCTGGTCTTGTTTCCACTTTTCCGGTTATTCTCGATACTATTTTAAAATATTGGATTTTTCGTTATTTAAATCGTGTATCTCCATCACTTGTAGTTATTTATCATTCAATGAATGATTGATAAATCATCCACCAATATTAATCCAATTAGAACGTTTCTTACTTTGTAGTTCTACATAAGTATTAAAAACATTCTATCCGGGGGTTTTCATACTATTTTTATACTATAGTATTCCAGTAAAATGATTCCAATAAATAGCAGAATTGTGGATAGGAAACTATACTAGCGACCTACCCAATTTATTGTAGAAATTTTCAGACCAATGATTAGACCATGCAAACTAGAAATACTTTTTCTTGGATAAAGGAACATATTACTCGATCTATTTCCGTATCGCTCATGATATATATCATAACTCGGGCACCCGTTTCAAGTGCATATCCCATTTTTGCACAGCAGGGTTATGAAAATCCACGAGAAGCGACTGGACGTATTGTATGTGCCAATTGTCATTTAGCTAATAAGCCCGTGGATATTGAGGTTCCACAAGCAGTACTTCCCGATACTGTATTTGAAGCAGTTGTTCGAATTCCTTATGATAAGCAAGTGAAACAAGTCCTTGCTAATGGTAAGAAAGGGGGTTTGAATGTGGGGGCTGTTCTTATTTTACCGGAGGGGTTTGAATTAGCTCCTTCCGATCGTATTTCTCCCGAGATGAAAGAAAAGATAGGAAATTTGTCTTTTCAGAGCTACCGACCTAATAAAAAAAATATTCTTGTAATAGGGCCTGTCCCCGGCCAGAAATATAGTGAAATCACCTTTCCTATTCTTTCCCCCGACCCCGCTACTAAGAAAGATGTTCACTTCTTAAAATATCCTATATATGTCGGAGGAAATAGGGGAAGGGGTCAGATTTATCCCGACGGAAGCAAGAGTAACAATACAGTTTATAATGCTACAGGGGCGGGCATAGTAAGCAAAATAATACGAAAAGAAAAA